AAAAGCAATGTAATAAAGCATCAATCAATATGGATTCATAAAAAAGAAAACGAATCCGTTCATAGAACAAAAAAAAATAAGAGCTTCGAGCCAATAAAGACTAAGAAAATTGGCTCAAGAAAAAATTTCATTATGAGCTCCGTTGTAGAAATCAAACCTAACCATTAAGTAAGAAGCGATGGGAACGATGGAACCTGTGAATCCAAATCTATTGAAAACAGACTCATTGATCGGGATGGCGAAACAAACCAGAGACTAATTCCTTCATCTATTGGGAAAATAAAAGTCATGAGTTAACCCTACAACTAAAATAGCGACGAAAAGAGTCAATATTCGCCCGTGAAAACTTTATCTTCTTGGATTGATAATTTTTGCTCAATCCAATAGGATAAAAAGAAAAACAAAACAAATATTCGTTAGAACATAAAAAAAGAATATGATATTTAAAAATATAAAATAGAAATATTAATATGCTTAGTTAGCTAAAAAGCAAGATATACAAATGAATAATAGACATTTTTAAAATTTTATTATTCGCGAGGAGCTGGATGAGAAGAAACTCTCATGTCCAGTTCTGTAGTAGAGATGGAATTCAGAACCAACCATCAACTATAACCCCAAAAGAACCAGATTCCGTAAACAACATAGAGGAAGAATGAAGGGAATATCTTATCGAGGTAATCATATTTCTTTCGGTAAATACGCTCTTCAGGCACTTGAACCTGCTTGGATCACGTCTAGACAAATAGAAGCAGGTCGACGAGCAATGACACGAAATGCACGCCGCGGTGGAAAAATATGGGTACGTATATTTCCAGACAAACCGGTTACAGTAAGACCCGCAGAAACACGTATGGGTTCGGGGAAAGGATCCCCTGAATATTGGGTAGCTGTTGTTAAACCAGGTCGAATACTTTATGAAATGGGTGGAGTAACAGAAAATATAGCCAGAAGGGCGATTTCAATAGCATCGTCCAAAATGCCTATACGAACTCAATTCATTATTTCGGGATAAAAAGAATCAAAAGAAAAAGGTCTTGGGGATAAAAAAACAATAACAGGTGCCGGTTTCTTTCTTTGGACAAACAATATTTCTTTTTTTTTTCTTCACTCTTTGCTTTGCATTGAAAGAATAGATTATAAAAAAATGATATGATTCAACCCCAGACCCTTTTGAATGTAGCGGATAACAGCGGGGCTCGAGAATTGATGTGTATTCGAATCATAGGAGCTAGCAATCGTCGATATGCTCATATCGGTGACGTTATTGTTGCTGTGATCAAAGACGCAGTGCCAAATATGCCCCTAACAAGATCAGAGGTGGTCAGAGCTGTAATTGTACGTACTTGTAAAGAACTCAAACGTGATAACGGTATGATAATACGATATGATGACAATGCTGCGGTTGTCATTGACCAAGAAGGAAACCCCAAAGGAACTCGAATTTTTGGTGCAATTGCCCGGGAATTGAGACAGTTAAATTTTACTAAAATAGTTTCATTAGCTCCGGAGGTATTGTAAGGTCTTCTAAAATAAGATAATACCATTGGTTATAGTAAAGTATTTGAAAGAAAGAGATTAAGAAATATATTCAGAATTTTTAGTAGATTGTGTCGCACGCATATGCCTTTAATTTAAATTCATAAACAAATAAGTAAAAAAAAAACATGTTGATTATATCAAAATTGGGGAGCACCAAGAAATTTAATTCACCATGGGTAGGGATATTATTGCTGACATAATAACTTCTATACGAAATGCTGATATGGATAGAAAAAGGGTGGTTCGAATAGCATATACTAATATCACTGAAAATATTGTTAAAATACTTTTACGAGAAGGTTTTATCGAAAACGTGAGAAAACATAAAGAAACCAAAAAAGATTTTTTGGTTTTAACCCTACGGCATAGAAGGAATAGGAAAAGGTCTTATATAAATTTTTTAAATTTAAAACGGATCAGCCGGCCTGGTCTCCGAATCTATTCGAACTACCAACGAATTCCTAGAATTTTAGGTGGGATGGGAATTGTAATTATTTCTACTTCTCGAGGTATAATGACAGACCGAGAGGCTCGACTAGAACGAATTGGTGGAGAAGTTTTGTGTTATATATGGTAATCCTTCTAATATACGAATTGGGTCCGAAACTTCTTATTTGTGAAAACAAAAAGAAAAGGGGCGGGTTGTCTAATATCGTTCCTCCTCCATCAATTGATACTTCAAGGAGGCTTTACCTGGAATGAAAGAACAAAAATGGATTCATGAAGGTTTAATTACTGAATCCCTTCCCAACGGTATGTTCCGGATTCGCTTAGATAATCAAGATATGATTCTAGGTTATGTTTCGGGAAAGATCCGACGTAGTTTTATACGGATACTACCAGGCGATAGAGTTAAAATTGAAGTAAGTCGTTATGATTCAACCAGAGGACGTATAATTTATCGACTTCGCAATAAGGATTCGAAAGATTAGGTGTTTTTATCAACTTCAACATTCCT